TAGGTGTAGTGCTTTTCTCCCCTATGCTGCCTATTGGTACTAGTAGAGTAGGATTGGCCTGTAATACAGAACCTATCCTGTAGGTGTAACCTTTCGCTCAATACTCAAATCTACAATTGAAGCATCTGAGGCCGCATCAATCGAGGATACACGACAGAAGGAATTGTTAGTTCACCTCACCTTCTCCAAGCGTGGGTTTCCTTTACTAATTTTGTTCTCTCTATGCGAACCCCCTCTCTTTCTCGTAAGACTGAGGTGTAGGTAGGGCTAAAAAAAAAAGAGTCAAATCGCACCATCTCTATAATAAGTAAATGCCCTTTTTTCCCCTGAGGTTGTCGGAATTATTCGCAATAAAATATTGGCTACAATTGAGGAGGTCTTATCAATGAAATTTCCATTTATACGGGATCTAGGCATAATTCCCAACCCATTCTATATAGAATTGTTTTCATTCCTTCACAAAATAACATAAAAACAAACACATTCGATTCTTATAAATCGATCGATCCATATATATGCTCTAAATGGATAAGAGAGGTATGGATTTTCCGCTCAGCTCAAATTGTCTCCTTTTCCTTCTGTTTGGACAAGAAGAGATATGAAATATTTGACTAAGATTGGATTTCATTCCACTTTTCTATTTCTCAAAAATAACTTCTCTCATCAGCTATTTCGCGTTTTCAAAGTCATTAATTGTCTCATACCCTTTTTTAGATTTTGATTGTATGGCGTAGCGTACCTTATGCAAACAGAATTTTAGGGTTCCTTTATTTTATTATGGAATAAGAAGAATTCTTCCATTCTCTTTTTCTTTGGTTTGGGGAAAACCCAAACTAAAACTTTTCGAGGGAGCGGAATTCCTAGTAAAAAAATCCTGGATCCTTCCACTTAGATGAAAAGGCATTTTTCCAATAGAACCAAGGAACCCCCGAGCGGTTGTGGTTGTACCTGTACTGCAGGAATAGGAAAACTCGCTATTCACTCAGTTTATTTTCCATAATAAGATTATGTAGGAGAGATGGCCGAGCGGTTCAAGGCGTAGCATTGGAACTGCTATGTAGACTTTTGTTTACCGAGGGTTCGAATCCCTCTCTTTCCGTTTCTCTTAATTCATCAACGTTAACGATCACAATGTATCAAATCAAATAACAGTTTATTCCAGCAATAATACCTTTATTTAATAGAAATTCTCTATAGTAAATTACTGTGGTATGTAAAATACACATAGAGGAAAGAACAAAAAAAAAAGGATCCTAGGGTTAATCCATTTCTGCTAGTTGAATGGGAAAATACGAATTAAGGGCCTTAGGTCGATTTAGTTCGGGAAAAGGGGAAGGGGAAGAAAATTCTATGAACCTTTCCTTTTTTCATTAAGTTCAAGTCTTACGAGAGTAATATTCTACAACTAACAACTCATTTATTTTGAGACCGACCCACTTCCTATCTAGGATTTTTTTAACTAGTCCTTTATATAGCAATGTGTCAATCGTCAAATGCTTTGGCAATTTCCCCGGGTCGGATGAAGCAATAGAATTTTGAACCAGACATTTTGATCTTTGGTTATCCTTCGTAGTAATAATATCTCGGGGTTTGCAACGAAAACTTGGTATATCGACTATACGACGATTAACTAAAATATGTCTATGGTTAACTAATTGCCGGGCCTCTGGAATGGTTGAAGCCATACCCAATCGAAAAAGGATATTATCCAAACGCATTTCAAGTAATTGTAGTAAAACCTGACCTGTTGACCTTTTTGCTTTTCCAGCGATATGTACATATCTAAGTAATTGTCGTTCTGTCAGACCATAATGAAAACGCAATTTCTGTTTTTCTTGAAGACGAATACGATATTGCTCCTTTTTCCCAGAATGGAATTTCTTTTTCAGATTACTTCCGGATTTAGGTGTTTTTCTAGTGAGTCCTGGTAAAGCTCCCAGACGGCGTATTTTTTTAAAACGAGGTCCTCGATAACGGGACATGAAGACTCCTTTTTTATTTTATTGAAATTGCATTTTACACAATTAATTTCATTGTATTTACATTAAAGAATACAGCGAAATTAAAACTGAATTAAACTAAAGGATAAACAGAGTAAAATCTACTAAAGTACCACAAAAAATGGAATTTCATCAACATCTGGATTTTTTGTATATATATTATTTATTTTATTGTTTTGTATCTAGCAAAATTGTAAGGTAGAACCACAGAATAGATCCTGGATTCTCCATTTAATTCGGAGAAAAAGAGAGATTCTTGTTCATGGAACATCGATATAGAAAAAAGCCTACTATCGGATTTGAACCGATGACCCTCGCATTACAAATGCGATGCTCTAACCTCTGAGCTAAGTGGGCTTACATAACAGAAATAGTGTAACAAATAGAAATATGTATAGTATAGGAAATCTGTAAAATGTCAGATCTTAATTATTAATCTTAGCTATTAACTAGTTCGAAATTTGAAGTTCTACTTAGAAAAAAATACTAGAACTTCATAAAAATAAAGTTAGCTTGATATGCTTAACTAGAGGATATCCTTAAATAGGATTATAAAATTTATTGAACTTTATTTTTATTTCTTAATAATTTAATAATTAATATTTCACTAAGGAAAACATAGAATCATAGCAAATTAAATTGCTAATTCTGATTAGAAAAAAAAAAGGAATATCAAGCGTTATAGTATGATTTTGAATACCCTAAAAAAGAAGGGTGGGGGAGAGAAAAACTTTGGGATATATTGATTCGGATTGAATTGCAAATACATCAACGATAGAATCAATTCAATTCTGAATTGCAACAAGCAGGGTCTCTCAAATAGAGACGAACTGCTAGACTACGTCGAGTAATGAATTCAACGATTCCAAAAAAAAACTAAGAGATGGATGAAATTACACAAGAATCTAGGTCTCAATCAAAGAAAAGGAAAATGGGGATATGGCGAAATCGGTAGACGCTACGGACTTGATTGTATTGAGCCTTGGTATGGAAACCTGCTAAGTGATAACTTCCAAATTCAGAGAAACCCTGGAATTAAAAAAGGGCAATCCTGAGCCAAATCCGTGTTTTGAGAAAACAAGTGGTTCTCGAACTAGAATCCAAAGGAAAAGGATAGGTGCAGAGACTCAATGGAAGCTGTTCTAACGAATCGAGTTGATTACGTTGTGTTGGTAGTGGAACTCCCTCTAAATTAGAGAAAGTAAGGGGTTTATACATCTAATACACACATATGGATACTGACATAGCAAACGATTAATCACAGAACCCATATCATAATATAGGTTCTTTATTCTTTTTTGGAATGAAATTAGGAATGATTATGAAATAGAAAATTCAGAATTTTTTTAGAATTATTGTGAATCCATTCCAATCGAATATTGAGTAATCAAATCCTTCAATTCATAGTTTTCGAGATCTTTTAAAAAGTGGATTAATCGGACGAGGATAAAGAGAGAGTCCCATTCTACATGTCAATACTGACAACAATGAAATTTCTAGTAAAAGGAAAATCCGTCGACTTTATAAGTCGTGAGGGTTCAAGTCCCTCTATCCCCAAAACCTCTTTTATTCCCTAACTCTAACTATAGTATTTATCCTCTTTTTTTCTTTTTATCAATCGGTTTAAGATTCATTAACTTTCTCATTCTACTCTTTCACAAAGGAGTGCGAAGAGAACTCAATGGATCTTATGCTATTCATTGAATAGATTTCTTTTTTATTTTTATTATAGTATAGGCAAGGAACTTCGATTATTAACTCTATTTTTAAGTATTATTAAGTAAGCCATGCACAATGCATAGGACTACCCCCCCATTTCCAAATTTGGAATACTTTATGGATTTTTTAGTCCCTTTAATTGACATAGATACAAATACTCTACTAGGATGATGCACAGGAAAAGGTCAGGATAGCTCAGTTGGTAGAGCAGAGGACTGAAAATCCTCGTGTCACCAGTTCAAATCTGGTTCCTGGCACAGAAAAAAAAGGATCTACCGAATAGGTATTGATACAAATACCTTGAGATAGGTTGGGATACATATTCGTTAATAATATAGATAGAGTATGATTTATTCATCTAAGTAGATAAATCTCTAAATAGAGGCACTTCTTTTTCTTTTTAGAAAAGGGTAAAAATCTCTGGTTCTTTTCTTTATGGTACAGAAGGAGGTGAGATTAGGTTCCTTTTTCTTCATTTTTGCATTTCTTAATTTAGTATTCCGCTATTCCGACGAATATTTATTTATTCTTGCTTATCTTACTTTCCTAGTTGTTCTAAGTAATGCGCGCGGTACAAAGTTCGTGGTAGGGAACTTCTTTGAGTCATCGTATTTTTCTGTTCATACGAAAGAAATGAATATGTGATTTTCCAAATTGGAGAATCGAAATGAAGCCCTTTTTGCTCAGTCTATCTGGACCCTTTTTGTATAATAGGAATTAATTAGAATATAATAGGTATTCCGTTTCATCTAGGAACAGAACGTAAAAATATTCCTTGACTTGAATAAAATCCGGAGTTGTGTTGTATAAGTGAGCATGAATTTCTTATCATTCAATGAGCATCTTGTATTTCATAGAAATTGGGGGTTATATAGTCCTTACGTAAGGGCCAGCCTATCCAACTTTCAGGCATTAGGATACGTTTAAGGCGTGGATGATTATCATAAGAGATTCCCACCATATCATAAGATTCACGTTCTTGAAAATCGGCACTTTTCCAAATCCAGAAGACAGACGGGATTCTAGGATTATCCTTTTGGGCAAAGACTTTTATGCATATTTCTTCTGGGTTATCTATACCATACTGTATTCTCGTAAGATGATACACGCTAGCTAAAGATCCACCGGGTGCTACATCATAAGCACATTGGGAACGTAAATAATTGTAACCATATACATATAAAATGACAGCAATGGAATCCCAATCCCCTGCTTTTATTTGTAAAGTCTCTATTCCTCGGTGATCGAAGCCCAAAGATCTATGAACCACCTCATGTTTGA